AGCCCTCTCCGTCAATGTTTTTGTAGATTTAGAAAATTCCATGGTGGATCAGGACGAGAATGAATTCGGGAATCCAGGACATACTCATCCTGGAGCTTCCGCTCTCCTCTGGGGAGGAGTTTTTATATCTCGAGAGGTGAGTCGAGGGTAGCCCCCCGCTTGACCGATTTCTCGGAATCAGAGGAAGATCTCTCATCTGATGACCCTGAACAAGAAGGAGCTGCTCTCGATGTGAGATCAGCAGGAAAAGAAAGAAGAGGAATTGGATGCCCCAGAGCAGCTGCCCCCGGATAAGCCTTAAAAAAAAAACACACACCTCTTTTTAACTAAATAAAGCCGGACACAAACAAAAGAAACAAGAAAAGGGCCATGATGATGATCCTATGTTCGTTTTCGCCCTGCCCCGATGATGCGCTCCTAGCTCGCGGAGCTACATACCAGAAAAAGAAAAAGAATCTCTCTATTACTTTGAGAAGAGAATCGTTGGTTTGACCGACGGACTACGTGGGAAATACGAGATCTAGGCAAGCCGCTACATGTTTTCCCCTTGCCCTTGAACGATAGAAGAACTACTGAGATTCTCTTAGATAGCGGTCGCATCTATGGTCAATCAATAGGTCCGCGGATCTATTCTTCTATACGATAAATCGCCATCTCGTAGTACCACCACGACACCGATTCTCGTTATTTTTCCGAGCCCCCCCCATGCCGGCCGTGACTTCGACTTTGAGTATGATGAATGAGTGGAAAGATCTTTATAGAAGTCCCTGTCCGATCCAACCAAAGAGTTAGTATCTAAAAAATAATATATATATATATATAGGGGGGTAGAACTGCGAGTTTTTTCAGAAAAGACTTGCTGCCCCCCTATCCGAATCCCGCGAGTGACTAAGCGCGAGACGAGCCATAACATCAGGGGCGAATCGACTACAACTCATCTATAAAGAATCGACCAACGATATCTTCTTTTTTCGGTCTATTTGCATCAGGCTTAGCCCGTACTAGTAAGAAGGTGTTCCCGAAAGGGGACGAAACCTGTCTAAGATCCTGTGTGCCGGCTTAGTAGCGCGTAAACAGAACACGTAGCCTAAGCGGAACTCAATATTCAACCAACCTATGATCGATCCATTTATTGTTTCAACTTACTATCAATCAACCATGTCTTAGGTTCTCGTTGCGGGAGATCTTGGAACGTGCCCGTCGTGTGAATGCGCATACAAATAGGGTCACTATTCGCCTACTACTAAGTTAAGTAAAGGCGGAGAGTGGATTCTAGATTATATCAGTCGGGTAGGCTGGACTGGGGTTCTGGAAAAATCTCTACGAATTCTTCTTTGCAAGAGACATCCCCGGGTGGTTTAGTGATGTCTCCGGCAGCCTTGCTGGGATCTCCAGATCGAATAATTTGTTTACAAGACGCTCTTAGGGGTCTTGTTTTCTCGGATTCCAGCTTTTGACTTTTCTAAAAAAAAAAAAGGCTTTGACCTACTCCCTGAGCGGAGATGCACGCTTTATACAGGTAGTGAGGTCATGTATACTCATGGGATGGCTTTTTTTTGGAGTAATGCTAAAATTCCATTGCATCCAAATCAATCGACGATCTAAGTCGTTGTTCAGTAAACTATTATACTTCTCGCATGCAGTATCCGAGTCTTGCCCCTTTAAGGAATATGGAGGAGGTATGTGTCCTCTCGGTCGCCTTGACCAATCACAGATCAGCCCGACTAACGGTCGCTTTGATCCGTTACACATCCATCAGCTCAAAAGTACCCCTTTCCATTATGATGATAGGGGTGGACGGTAGGGCTAAAACGGGCATAATCGCTGGAACGGCTAAAAGTGGGCCGACTCTCTTCCATAAAGATATATATGGATATTCGGCCTTTAATGAGATAGTCGACGTTCTAGACTCAAGTTAGCAAAAAACAAGACTGAGGTCGATAGGGGCATTACTGGTAATTGCTAAGGTGCTTTCTGAAGTATTAACCATTCATTGGCTAGCGCTCATCTCCTGCTCTGTTTCCAGCCTTTCATTTCATATACCATTCCCGTATGCCATACCTCTTATTGTTTCTTGCTATACGTCCAAGCCTTCTCCCATCGGTAGTTGGAAGCAGAACTGAGACTGGATGTAACTGAAGGAAAGGGGATATAGATACGATAGGAGGGCACGGTTAAGCAGGTAAGCGAAGGCTCTCTCTCTCGCCCTATTGTGTAAGGGTCTTGTGTAAAGCCTTTCTTCCCATTATTTATCTTCATTCTAAGTAAGCAGGTCGAAAGCTGTTGAGGTGATAGCAATAATAAGCGGGGAAGCTGAAGCAAGAGGTCTTCAAAGAACTTTTGTATAATCAAACTTCCATTTCATTGGTCTCTAAGGCAAAGTCTCGCTTAATCGTTCATCGATCTTTTCTTCTTTCTTCAACCGGTCATATCTGATCTGTAGCTGGTAGCGACATGAGAAAAAGGTCCGGAATGGTGTATTTGATTTGCTAAATTGCGAGTTTAAGGGGTCGGATGGGTCAAGTACGGCCTCTAAAAACATGCGAGTTTCGGCTTTTTTAGTAGTATCTGTCCTTCCCGGCCTGCTGTCGTCAACGGTCCGCTTCCTTGAATGAGAGTTGGTCTTCCCGATCCACGAAAACTGTCCGTTGTCCTTTACTTGTTTAGTGGCATCTGTCTGAGGGCATCTGGAATTGTCTGTTTCGGTATTCACTCTTGTAAACGGTCGCAAACGCTCATCTGTCTACGACCCTTCTTTTATTCATTCAATATCCCGGTTATCTTTTTAGCGAATATCTCCCGTGCTTGGTTAATCGATTGAAGTACAGGTGCTTCGGTCAGCATGCATGACTAGGTGCTAAAGAGGTGCTAAAGAAATAGAAGCTTTTTATGCTAAAATTACATCAGCAGGATCAACTGTAGGTATTGGAAATTGGTAAAGCATGACTGACGTCCTCAATCCGTCAATCCAATCAATACCGCTTCCCCTCTTTTATTCAAGATAGCTGCTTTTATTTTATTCAAGGGGGGGCGAATACCTTGCTTGTAAGTAACATAATTTGTTTCTTGAAAGATATGCTACTTCCCGCTCTTCTGTCTGTCATCTGTCAACAGGTATCGGTCGCATCTGGTCAATCAGTACACACGATATCTGTCTGTAAATAAATCGAGATCTTTTTCGTTATGAGTAGTCTTGTTTATCAGAAAGGAACTGAAAGACTATATCTGGGCTAGCTCGACTCCACCCCTACCAGGGCCTGAGCCCTTGGGGTGGAGGTGAGCGTTAATACAGTTTAACACTATGAAATCAAAAAGAGTCTTAACAATAAGTCGACAACAGGTATCAAAATTATACAACAAGAAATAAGCAGAAATAGGTGCATAACGGTAAAAATGAGAATGAAATAGATAATAATTTTGAATTCATACTTCATTTTGATAAGAGAAATCTCCTCTTCATTTTCGGGCATTACAGAGGTTATATAATACACTCGACTATAAGGAGAGGAATAGTTATAAAAAACTATATTAAAGGAAACACAACTTCTTCGTTGAGGTTTGTTGAAAGGTGGAATTCCACCGATATAAAAAATTGAAGACTGGTGTTGGTTAACAAGCTTCAACCATGTCTGATACCAACTGCAACAAAGACCCCATACTGACAACCATTTGAAGTAATGTGGCCTTTCCTGAGCAAGTCTTAGCTAAATTGGCTCCGTTGGGTCATATACAGTGCATCATCAAGACTGGGACGATCTCCACCGAGATTCAATATTTCTTCAGATTCAGGTAAAACTGGTCAAATGCCCACTCTTGGTTTACTCACCGGCAACACAGAGTGGTGCTTCACCTCTAAGAATCCTTGCAGCTTCCTTCACCGGCGCTCACCTTTTTTGTCTGGGTGCACACAAGAAAGTCCCATCATCAGCATCCTTTCCATTTCCACCCCTTCAAACTTCCCCATCAACCGTCGAATCAGCTGCCTCAATTAGTTTCCCCTTTTTCCACAGGTCCCAGACCCAGTCAACAACCACAATTCCATTATCATCAAGAGGCCTTCTCCCCGTTGCCACCTCTAACACTACCACACCAAAGCTGTAAACATCTGTCTTCTCAGTGGGAATACCCGAATAAACATACTCAGGTGCAAGATATCCCATTGTTCCTGCCGGTATAGTAGCTTCTCTTGTATTCGAACTGTGTTCATAAACTTCTGCCAGACCCAAATCCCCAAGCTTAGCATTGAACTCCGCATCAAGCAATATATTGCAAGTCTTCACATTTCTTTGAATTATTTGCCTCTCACATTCTTCATTCAGATAAGTAAGAGCAGAAGCAACCCCCAAAACGATATGAAATCTTTGCTTCCATGACAGGACTCTCGTCGAATTGGAGTTTCTGTGGAGAATATTGCTGAGGCTTCCATTGGGTAAGTAATAATAAACCAGGACTAACTCAGTATCTTCACAGCACCATCCTTGAAGCTGAACCAAGTTCTTGTGCCGTAAACAACCCACCATTGTTTCAAACTCTGTGGTTCAAGGATTGCGCACGCAATCAATTCCATTGGCCCTCTCAAACCTTTTAATAGCCACTTCTCCACCAGATGGAAGAAACCCAAAGGTCTTGAATTGCCACCAATCAACAATGTGAACTGTTGAGCCCTGTCCGTTAGAGGCAGAGAAACCAACATGCATGAAATCTTTTAATTGCTTGGAGAGGTAAATTTGGGCAACAAGAAGAGGACTTGGAGGCCTAATCGGCGAGTACCCGATTCACACCCGGATCATTTTCATTGCATCTCTGTACTCAATCCAAACCGTTATCTGTCTCCCACTGGTCAAATCAATCCCCCTTGAAACAACATTAACGGAAGCCAAAGATACGCCCTCGCTTATATACCTATATGGTTGACATCAATACCTATATGATTCCCATTGATGTCAACAAGCGAAGGGTCGAAACTGGTATCAAATTCCACAGCGATGAATGAATCTTCCCCATCTAAGGCCAGTTCTGGGAGACCCATATACCCGGGGCGGAAAGAATCCGCATTAGAGGTGATCAGAAACGCAATCCCATCTCCAGAAGGACACAGTGGGGAAGATAGTTTTGAGAAGGAGAAACGGCATGAGAAAGATGCGGTGGAGTTCGTCTCGGAATCAAGAAACCGAATAGGGTAGACATAAAAAGCTCTGCCCACGCCTGAAGCAGAGGAAGAAGAAGAAGAGAGGCAGCTGACTTCTTGAGTGAGACTAATGGCTTTGTTTCTGAAGTAAGCATCACCAAAGAGGGTGACATTCTTTGCAGGCAAGAAAGGTGTACAAAGCGTGGGAATACTGAAGATGAAAAAGAAAAAGAAATGGCTCCGGAAGAGTCAAACAGCAGGAGAATGCATTATAGAGTCACAAATAGGAAAGATCGCTGGGTAGAGACTACGAATTAGACAAACAGAGCTCCTCCCCCTATCGGTCGAGCTGCTTTGCTCCTTCGGCTGAGAAATTTGTAGAAGATCAAGAGTCAAGAGATTTTATCGCCTGTTTGATTGGGTCAATCTTCTTTCTCTTGGAAGTTTAACAGCTTGTTTCCATATGGCCTCCTCGTTTTGAGACATTATGACTTTGGAGTGGTTTCTCCGTGGACACCCCTACGCTCTGCTCTCGCTTGCTTTCATGTACACGTGTTACCTCTTCCCTACAACCCATGACATACCCTGCTTTCTATGCCATGCTTCCTCCAATACTGGAACAGGGCCTTTCCTTTACTTTAAGCTTAGGCTGACCAGCTTCCGTAGCAGTCCTTCCTTTCCTCATTGCCACTGGACTCGGGCAAAAAACTCTCTTTCCTAACCTTTCTTTCCCACCCCATTCAATTCAGGGCTGTAACTGAAGCAAGCACTTGGCTTTAGAGCCCTATCACGTAAGGGAGAAGAAAGACTGAATGTGTGAAGCATACGGGGGGTAAGAAGGGAACTTCTCCCCCTGTCTGTCATCTGCGATCAATGCACTCAATTTATCTTGATTTGGGCAGTCACGGGCTCTTTGAGGGCCTCCACAAATGAAACAACCCCAACCCTTTGTTAGGTTTACCAGGCTTGTTCCCAGCTCTTTGGTAGCATGTTCTTCCCCTTTCTTTTGCTCTCCACTCCACCCGTCTTGTTGCCTCGAAGAAGTTTCCCCTTTGTTTGTGCGAATGAGTAGGTTTTTCCATGTCATCTACCATTCTTTCTGCAGCAATGATCGCAGAAGCCAAATCCGGTACATTTTGCCAACGAAGTTCTTGTCTAGCCCAAGGCTGAAGACCGTTCGGGAAGAAAGCCTTCCTTCCCTTCTTTAAGGCTTTCTTTAAGGCTGCAAACACTGAACTCTCTTTTCCCTCTTCAGGCACTACAGAGTCTCCGCCTCAACGGATCTCCGACAACTCAACCTCGACTCCTGAATGGTGGCTTAAGGAAGCAAGGAGGCTCGCGGAACACAGTAACATAATGCGACAGATAGCTAGACATACAACAGGAAAACTAAACTAAGAAGATGGATAGACGGTTGTGAGAAGAGATCACTACTCTACTGATGCAGCTATACAGACCACAAGAACAACAGCTACTGCGCTACGCTCATTCCTAATCGATTTGTACCATACCAACATGCAAGGAGGATGTATAGCTGATTGACTTAGAATACCAAAAAAAGTTTGGGCTTCAAAGCTTTTAGTGGAGGAGGAGCACCCGTAGTCCTCTTGATATATACGCATCGCATGGGGCTCCCTCAAAAGGAACTACCTACCTCCGAAAGAATACATGACGAAGTAAACTACCCCTCACTACAACATAGTTTCTACGACATTACATGGTAGTTGGTACTCCCGGAACGGTCCGGGCCTTCCTCTATTCGCTTTGCTCATAGCGGACCGGTATTGAACAAGTGAAAAACAAGGTTCGCCTCTTAGCAATACAGCGCTGCGCCTACTTGCTAACAGCTTTCGGGCCTACTGTCCTACGTATGCTTCCCTCTCCCGCTCTTCAAGCCTAAAAGCGCTCTCGGAATTAAGCACCTTTCCAATGCCTAATGCTGCTCTAGCTGATGCGAGAGTTGCAGCTCCTTAATGCACTACCCTGACTTGGCACTTGACTTAACCTGCCTTCGAGACAGAGTGATGGTGCCCCCCCTCATGAGCAGCCAGCCCTTACCTGCCTTGAACTACAGGAGCGGTCTTGCATACACACATATGTAAATCAGGCCTTTTATCGAGAGTTCTTCTAGGCCTTAGTAAAAGAATTTACTAAATACTAGAGTGCTGCTACAGGGAATGCTACCTTGACCCTGCTACTTCTAACGCTCGAACTGTCCGAGCTCCTGCAAGAGGATTAGCTCAAGGAAAAGCACTTGAAGTAACGGATGAGCGCCCTAGCGCATAAGGACTAGACTTCTCTAAAGTGGAATGAAAGTCGATATTGAAATCCTACACCCTCAAAGAAAGCCTTTTTCGATAGTTGTTAGAGGTGAACTAGTTCCTATCTGATCTTTTTCAGAGGCCTGTAGCTTAAAGAAAAGGAGGCATAGAGAGAAGGCTCTCGGGAGGCTAACAGAAGAGCCAGGTGAGCTACCAACTAGCATAGAGCAGAGCTAGTATCCATATTTCAATCTTTAACTAGAGGAAGGAAATCGATTAAAGCCAGATTACCGCCTATGGTACACTAAGAATTTCATACTACATGAGGGATACTCAAAAATAGTAAAGAAAGTCCCACTCATTCCTGAAAGAAAGTAAGAAAGATCACGAGCTTCTGTAGGCTTAAAAAAGAAGGCCATTTACCGAGAGTTGTGACAGGTGATGAACATCAATGAGATGACTTGAACTGGCCTTCTGTTGAAAGTCAAATTGCCATAGATCGCGATTCTTCGTCTGATCTTCTTGTGTATTCATCATTGCATCCTTTTTCTTTTGTTTCGGCCGAGACTTTTCGACTCTTGATGTGAAGATGCAAGACTTTATGAGTAAATCAGCGAGAATTAGGTATGTGCGCTACGCTGACGATATAGCTTTTGCTATGTTGGAAGGAGCCAACTCAGAAATGGTAAGCCAAGGGGCTCTAATAATACAAATCCGCTTATGTACTCTTCGGAGGCTTGTGCGTCCCGACAGGAAAAAGAATTTCTTACTACTGTTTGCCTTGTGCATGACAATACACAAGCAAGACTGTTCGTCTAGTGGTATCCTGTATCTTATATAAGATCTGTGTCCTTACCCTATGCATGGTATTTCGTTAGTGAAAGATCTATTCTAGCCGTTCTTGCTAACCTAACCGCTTAGGGAATTAGATTCTCACTTGAGAGATGCGATTTGAAAGAAGAGAAGAGGTTATATCAGTTAATAGTTAATCACCATCCCTTCCTCTAATGAATCAGATCCCATTTGCTAACTAGAACTAAAGTAAAGGGAAGTAAGAGAACGGGATCGAATAGAACTCACTCGCATGGACCCCCAAAACTTCAATAAATAAGGGCATTTGAAACGAGATCAATGGCTGGAACAGAACTGCCTATAACTGCAAGGGCTTATAACCTAGGGCTGGAAAGTAACTTGCCCCATAGCAGAACCCGCTTTCAACCTAGTCGGATTAGGAAGGAAATAGGTGAGATTGACTATCCCCCTCCTGCGGGAAAAACTTGCTTTCTTTAATACTGCAATTTCAGGGGCTTCACTCTAAGATAGTACACCTCGTCCCACATCCAAGGGAACTTCCAATGAATGGAATCCGCTACACCAGGAACTTCAGATAACCCTTTTCCTTAAATAAGGACTAAACTCAAACTTCCACTGACTCGCTTGGAGAAAGACGAAAATAGAAATTCTGCGAGAAAACTGAATCTTGCCAAGGATAAGGATGCCTTATAACCCTCTACCCAGCTATATCTGGAATAACGGAAAACACCCTATTCATGATAGGACTGGTATACCCTCTCTCCTTAGTCCTTTTATCCATTTTTGACACCCCAGAAACCCTTAGGAATAGCCCTGGGGATTGTTAGCTTCTTAGAGCTAGAGCCTTAGGAAGGAAAGCGATTCTAACCTCCACTGTAAAAAGGCAACTAGCTCAAATAGAGAGAACGAGGCTTTTCAAAAAGGGTACTGAGACTATCCCTGACCCTGAGAGACTGCTTGAAGGAAAAGCTTGAAGTACAGCCCGGAGCGGCGATAAAGCGCAGCAGGAAGAGGAACTGCTTTAGATATCTCTTTTTTTCTCGTGTTCTGAACATCGCACTATGCCTATCTGTCTTTTGCCTATGTATTTTAGCATAAGTCTTTCTCTGCTGTGCGTAAACAATCCTCTTCAACATATATTATATTCTAGCCTTTTTTTTACGGCGGTTTAGCCCCCCTTGATTTTCATCCGCATATCTCAAGACGGAGCGGATGACTAAAGGCTTTTGATCTCCCCTCCGATCGACGTAATGCTTCCATTTCTTCGCGCTCTGCACCAACGCATACAACTCCTTGTCAGGAGTAGGATAATTCTTCACCTATTTCATAGCCTCGAATGAACGCATACAGACCTTCGATTCTGCATCAAGACAGTGAACATGGCATAATCGCTTGCATCCGCCTCGATCTCTTGATTGATGCCCCCACCGGAACACTTTTCTCTTGCCCGAAAGGGGCATGAGGAGGGGAGATGCTGTGTAAGATAAATGGTCGATGAACTGACTTAGGGACTGCACCGCTACGAGGATGAGTTGCTCATCTCCGTCACATTTCTCGTTTTGTTCCAGTCCCCTACTAGGAAAAAATTCTATTTAAGTGACGGCGGGATGGTTGGCTCTGGTTCAGTACATAGACGACTCTTAAAAAAATGTATTGAGTCGGGGTATCATCATTCTTTGAAAGAGGCTACGCTCCTCCCCCTCGTAAACTCGGTCAAGCTGCGAAGCTCCTCTCCCTATCGGTCGAGCTGCTTTGCTCCTTCTTCTCCTTCATCGTCATGGGTCCTTTTGACATAACATTCTCAGCCGCTCAAGAGTCAAGAGCCCATAGGAACCAGGCTATCTCTCTCTTTATTTATACGCAATATCTTAAAGTAGCAGAGTGACTACTCGTAGTTCCTCTCTTGTTAGTGTACTCGTGCAACAGCGCTTACGGCAGCTCGTAGCTATTGTATGCATGGGGGTAACGAGATATTGATTGTACGGTAGTTAGGAGCTCTTTCTCTCGCGGTAGTGCGCCCTCCCTATTTTGAGTGGGTGCTCGCAAGGTCAAAGTCCAAAATTCGATTCTTTCATTAATACAGGGGTAGGGTAAAGAGTTTCAGTGATTTACACCTCGAGGTAGAGTGTGTAAATACCGGATGCATAGGTTGAGTCATTCGCTAAACAACTATTTTGTTGGGCGATCAACCAGGTGCTCCTACCCAAGCGGACTAATGAATGCCAACTGGAAGAACTCACTTTCCTATCGTTCCGTAGGAGATCCCTTCTTGTTTGTGGCTGAAAAATGATGACCTGTTGCTAATGGGGGGGGAGAGATCTTTCATTAGGGTTTGATGCTCCTCAATGGGGATCCCCAGAATAATAGCTTGCTTGTGGAACCCTTTGTTTAGTATTTGTTTGGGGGTATTCTTGTACAGCTTGGCCCTTTCCCTGGCGCACTGCCATCGAATCTACTAGTCCTCCTCAAAGCCAATGGGATAGACTTGCGAATTCGAGTTTTCCGTGACAATCCAGAAATGTCATGGTTCCTCATATATGCATTCCATCAAATTAGTGCATAATTTGACGATTTCGATTTTCTTTCTCCGATCCAGTTCGTTCTGTCTTCTTTCCGACGGATCAGCCCTATGAGATCGAGAAGGGCTTCCGATTCTGTATGACAACAGAACGAGCATTCGCTGGACGGCCAAAGATTGAATGAAATGTTGGCATGGGGTTTCGGCAATTTCAATTCCATTTTCAGCCTTTTTCAATTGAAATTGATCTTGTATACGCCGGTTGAAGCAGACGTTGGAGCATCCAAACGAACCAGCAGAGGCAGCTGTGGCAGAGACAACAGCAAAAGCACTAGTCTCCGTTGATCACCTATCAGCAGGGGAAGCTGCATAGGTGGCAGGAACTTACTAGGGTTTAGATACCAATTCGCAGAGCATTCGTTTACCTCTCCTTAGGGGTCGAGAGCTGCCAGCCCTAGAGGTACCACACTAACAGCGGCATTCCAACCTGATACGGATCCCTACCTCCCACAACCGACCCATCATTTCTCAAGCGGATTTTTTAGGCGGGCGGGCACAGGTGGAGACACAAGCAAAGGCAGATCCCGTTAGAACTTAATAATCCCGGAATCCCTTCCTATTATTTTAGAGACTAACGTGAACATTTACCCATAATCCATTGAAGTAGCACCAGCGGCAAAGGTACAGGTTCCTTCGGCGGCAGGAAAGGAAGTTGACTTCGTTGACCCGGATTGAAGCAAAGACGCAATACACACGGAGGTGGGAACTGAAGTATTCTATATATACATCAAGGCCGACCTACTTCTAAAAAAACGGAAGAAACAATTGACTCCATTGATGCATTAATGACCCAGTAAAAGGTAAAAGCACGAGATCGCCCATATACGAAAACAAAACCACTTTAAATAAATACAGATTGAGATTGAGAATCCGTTTCCCTTTGGACGGATCCAGTTCCCGTTCGGGAGCCAAAGCTTGACTAATAAGGACTACCCGCCTGAGTCGGCAAAAATCCTGGAATCTCCGTTTCAGTTCCGTAAAGGGGTAAATATCCGGATTCATAGCCCATTGAATACCCGGTTCCCCCAGCGGAAGGAGTATACGCACTCGATCGAGTTGTTTTTTCTATTGATTTAGTCCCATAAGTAATAGCAGGGATGGCGGCAGAGCTATAGTAAAAGAAGCCGCGGGAAGCAAAGGCACCAATAAATAGCTACATGGGTCGCATAGAAGCTTTAAGAGATAGGGGGCCATCCACCGAAGATGGCAGCGGGAAAGACGGGAGCACGAACGAGGTAACTTATGCTTTTTTTTTCATCGTCACTATCTGCTTTATAGTTGAATCTGGAGAATATGAACTCATCACATTCTTCTTTTTGGTATGTTGTTATGAGCTGCTCTGGTGCTCAATCTTGGGTCTTAGGTGTGGGTCGGATCATGATAAAGAAGGTTCGGTGGTTGTATAATTCCCAAGCGGAAAGTCGTCTACTTGCAAAGTCGATGGGGTTCCGCGCTTCGCAAAGTGTTTAATGATGCGTCTGTAATAGCCTACACATAGGTCCCAAAAAAGAACGCGCTACGCCCGGCCCCCTTTTCAGTAGATGAGATTAGGATGAAAGGGCTTGCTTTCATTAACATTTAGTGAAGGGCGAATGAGGGGCGTGTGCAATAGTTTTCTTTCTTTCTCCCGCTCGATCGCTTCAATGCCTATAATTTGAGAGATAACTGGAAAGCCTTCTCCCGAATTATAGGATGTGACACAAATAATGACTCTCTTCGCCGGGATGTCAGCAGGTTAGGCAGCTGTAAGGTTTTTTATATTCGGTGGAAGGCAAAACTCTGCCCCAACCAAGCACAAGCAGTAAGTAGGTCTCAAAGAGTGAACGATCTGATCTATGGGGTGTTAACTCTCGGAGGACGGCTAAGAATGTCCCTTAAAAGGAGCGGACCGATGGGGTCTTTTCAAGCACGAATAGAACGATCTAAAGGGGGTGTGCAACCTAGAGAGATGGCCGTATCTCTTTTCTGAATGTGGTATCGAGGTTCGGTTCATTTGGAAAAGAGGTCGGGAGACCGTGCGAATGGTTGAATTGATGACTTCGCTTCGATCTCTTCGACTGAACCTGAAGGAGACTTCGATCATTCAACTTTAGCTGAAGAAGGAATGAATCATGTCACTCGGAATTCCGGAGAGTGAATCTTCTCTTTTAGATCCTGGCCTTGGTAGAACTTGTCTTTGATTGGGATTTCGATTGAAAAGATGTTAGGCCGGTTCCTCATGTGCCTAAGAAGCCGAGGAAATCTCGATTGAAGCCAATTCGACGTTTTTCCTACTCAATCTTTTTTATAGAAAGAGCACTCGGGAGCATAAGCAAGTTCAGTGGTTTCAACCTCTGTAATCGATCGATGGGAACCTCGAAGCTGTCTGAGGCAGGAGCAACCTCATATTAGGCACTGCCGCAGCATCAACTGGTAGTTGGAAGGTGCACGATAGCGAAGATCAATCCATCTCAATCTACAAAAAAAAACATTGCCTTGGGCATGCAACCCAAAAATCTCGAAAGACAGCTCGCTTGAAGAAAACTCTTTTAGAGCCTGGTACAAGCCAAGCCCCTTCGATTCGGCAACAAGAGTCGGTTATAGAATAGTCTTTTGGTCAGCTTTCCCGTTCTTGAAGACTTTCTGGCCGGTAGGCTTTATAGCGGACCTGCCTTGCTGACAGGGAGGATATGAAATATCTCGTTGCGCTTGCCTTCACTTAGAAAGTCTACGCCTTTTGAAAACCTATTAATTAATAATTAAGTTAAGGCATGCTCTCGAAAAAGATACCTTCCATTCTCTTGTCTCCGGCGATTAACCTATTCCAGAGCAGTCTGGTGATTAGCCTATCTCGCACTACTCGAAGTCTTCGTAAACTCATTGTCCGTAGTGGAGGTTGCTGTGAGGAGATCCTTGTGCCAGTGAAGATTGCTTCCAGTGATCGGGAAATCCAAAATCAAAAAACCATTGATTTATTTCCAACACTCCGGATAGGCGGAAGGATCTATGTCTATCCCCAACTTCCTTTCAATCCACATCGGCAAATTGAGGCTTTCTCTACTGGGAGTCATCAAAGGAGGAATGGGCATACGCTGGTTCGATAAGCCAAGGAAAAACAACCACCGCTTGGTTTTGACACTCAAGCGACCCGCCCTGCCAAACATCGATGCAAAGGTTAGATTTCACCACCTCTATCGACCCAACTAGTCCTATTTTCTTTTTCAAATCCAACCTGGAAACTGTATCTCCCCCAGAAAACCCTCGATCTCCAAGCCCCTTGTATAGGTTGGGCAAGCTTGGATGCCCCTACTCCCAACAAGTTGCTGGTCGGGATCGTGGAACTATCGCTCGAGAAGTAAGTAAGCTGGTCCTTGTTTGGTCATAAGGATAATGGTTCTTATTAGGTCAGGGGCGGCCGGCCCGGGGGTTACCCGCGATTGGTAATGGCATAACCAGAAGCCAAACCCCGAAAGGTTACGCGCTGGGTAGCGCAGCGCATCTGTTTCGGGTACAGAGGCGACGAGGGGTGCTAACCCGGCCACCCAACCCAGCTGGTCAGGGGCGGGCCGGCCATAGGTTCGAATCCTGCCACCTTTCTTGTGGATCATCCTGTGGTTACCGGATGATGGGAATAACAAAGCAGAAATTTGGAAATGAGCACGAAATGTCAATATATGAATTGTTTCATTATTCGTTATTTCCCGGTCTTTTCGTTGCATTCACTTACAACAAGAAACAACCACCAGCGTTTGGTGCAGCACCTGCATTTTGGTGTATTCTTCTTTCTTTCTTTGGTCTTTCGTTCCGTCATATTCCTAATAACTTATCCAATTACAACGTATTAACCGCGAATGCACCTTTCTTTTATCAAATCTCAGGGACATGGTCTAATCATGAGGGTAGTATTTTATCATGGTGTCGGATCCCAAGTTTTTATGGATTCCTTCTTTGTTACCGGGGTCGACCCCAAAGCCATAATGTCTCAAAACGAGGAGGCCATAGAGAAACTCTTTTTTATTCCTTTCTTTCGAACTTCGTGAAGAACCCCATTCGAGATCTCCCTCCTTACGAACAAAAAAGTGGGGCTGCGCCCCAGTTGTACACTCCCTTCGTTCTACGAACCCTTGTTGATTCTGAACTTCGTTCGCGAAGGAACCGGACTTTTGACGGGCCAGCCCTTTTTTATGCGCCGCTTTACCCTGAAAGGAAAATGAGCTTTGCTCCTCTGGGCTCCCGGCGCT